TAATGAACCCACCTCATTCGTCGACTCTATGCGATCTAATATTTCTATCAAGCATGAGTTCTATTACAAGGTATCGAGCCTATGAATCTATTCGCTGTTTTTTATTTGTGATTCAGTGGGTAGTCCTTGAATCTAGAAAGAATACAGAAATAGAATAAGAGTCCACTTCGAATTCGAATGAAGAAATAATCAAAAATATTGTTTTGTTTCCAGATATCTCAATTGGTCAAATTCGAAGCAATTGCCTCCTTTCGATGAATGCCCGAAAGAACCATTTCAAGTAATGAATATTATTCGTATTTCGAGACGAAAGAACTCCCTTTCTATTAAACTATTCAATATTTCGAAAAAATGTCGCTGGCTACTCATAGTCCCGGAATAATTGAGATCAATTTCTGAAGAATATTGTGATCAAAAATGAGTGGCAAAACAAGAGAGAAATTGGATAGTTATTGTTATAAGAAATCCAATTGTTTGGTCATTAAGGAACCCAAAAGAAAGGATAAAAAGAAACGTCGATTGACAAAAGAAAAGAGAGATAATTTACAAGATATGATCTATCTGTATCTAATGTATCAATTCAAAATATTGGACCTAAAATAAAAAGAGAAATTTTTTTCTTTATTCCGAAATGTTTTGATATATGAGATGAATCCATTATTTCTATTTGTTACTTGTTTTGTTACTGAATTGAGTTGAGTGGATTTCCATAATACACATAAAAGACCATTTTTGCGGACAAAAACAGTTTTGTTTTATGGCTGTTCCATATACGTCTACTTTGGCTCGAATGAGCGTTCTGAAGAAACTTCAGTTAAGTTATGCTATAGAAAAAGAGGATTTTCCCTCCTGATGAGAAACTTCAGTTCATTTCAAAATACTTCAATTGGTACACGCAAGAAATAGGCCAACTCAGCAGCTTTTTGTTCAATTTCTCGTGGAGTCAAATTCTCATCAGTACGAGTCAAGGGAATAGCCCCCTGGCCTTTGATTTCCATATAAAGGACACGACGGGCATAAATACCCTCTTTAACTTCTATTCTGATGGACTGAATATCTTTCATAAGGAATCGAAGGAAGATGCGACGATTTTTTCCAGGAAATCCCCAACGAAAAATACACACTATTCCTTCTTTTCTATCGAATCGATCATAACCACTACCTACATTCCACGCAATTGTGCACCACAAATAGGAGCTAATAAAGAGACCTGCGATCCCATAGAAAGACATCACGATCCCTTGTGGAAAAAAAATGATTTGCTGAGACGGAAATAAAGATATCAAATTCCTACCAAGATAACTCGAAGTTCCAACCAATAAGAATCCTAATGAACCTAAAAAAAGGATAAAGGCCCAGCACAAATTACTTGTTTTTCGAGACCCCGTTATAAGTTCTATCCATATATGTTCTGATCGCCAACTCATACTAGATCCAGTTGCATTTTATTGGAATTGAGAGAATAACCCAAATAAATTTGACTTTACTCTTTGTGTTTCCGAAGTAACTCTCATCAACTAGCACTATTCTGATGTGAACCTTTAGGAGTAATTCATCGAATTGGTTAGATCTAAAATAATAACATCCCCTTCATATGATCCCCTATAGATATCTACACACATTTAGATACATTGACTTTCCATTTCAGACATCCGCCGATCTTGATCTATTTGAAAATAGCTATAATTCATTTACCCATATATCATGTTTCCGCACGCATAAAAGCTCTTTCATTTATGTTCGGAGGAAACCACCCCTTATACCATATTCCACTAAATAGATATCTGTGTTATGATTCAAGTCTAAGTCTTGAAAAAAAAATGGATGGTCCCATTGGATCTAAAAAATCTTGTTTTTTTGAATAGGAAGAGATAAAGAAGCCATTGCCATTGCCGGAACTACTAGGCCTACTAAAGGCACCAAAACAGAGGGTAAGTCGAGATTTATCATAGAATGGGTACCTCGATTTTGTTATTCTTATATTTATATTGTTATAAAGATATCTTATAATAATTATAATTAGTAAGTATATAATTACTAATTAATTAGAATTCGTAATTCGAATTCGTATATAATTATACTATAAGTGAGTATATATAATAATTGAGTATATAATAAGTGCAAGGAATGTAGAACTAAATAAATGGACTTATTCATTTCATTTTTCTACATGAAATATATGTATGATAATCCATTTATTATTCTTCTTCTTTTATTATTCTTCTTCTTGTCTTATAATTTAAAAGAAAGAGTTTCTTACAAATTTCCGAAAGATTCGTTAGAATCCGATCCAACAGGGATTATTAGAAAAAATGGGGATTCTCAGGAGATATAGAAAGATGCAAGACTCTCTATCTATATTTGAATTATATTATATATACATACGTAAGAAGGGAATATGAAATTCGTTTTAGTTGCCTTGCCTAATTTCGCGAAAGGAAAAATTAGCTCTTTTATCTTGTTGATAGAGGCTTGATGATTACTAATCAGGAATATGGGT